AATGTTAATTATTTACATCACATGCGTGATCTCCTATAGCATTGATCAATCTACAGATGACGACTCTTCCACTCTTTCACCGTACATGATGTTCCTACATTCGCGCTTATGTTCTCCCACATATACGTTCAGACTGCGTCATCTGGTTTCAGTCTGTCTCTCCTGTTCAGATGAGCGGTCTTTCGATGTCTCATGTCGCAAACGACTCATTGAGATCCTCTTTTTTTTTTTCAAGCAGAAGACGGCATACGAAATTATCCGGTGGCTTGAATTCAAGCCTTTGCTCCTCCCATATACACTAAACCCCCTTATCAAACCCCCCCTTCCCCCCACCATAGATATTTCACTCCTTGACAAACCCCAAAAGCAAGAAATACAACCTAGGCTTCTCCACATTCTAGTAATTTATCAAACAAGACTTAAAATTTAGTATTAGAAAAATTTTTATACATACACTCTACATATACTTATGACTTAGTACCCTCCCACTTTCTAAATAAGACCACACAAATATTCAAGCTTATGTAGCTTATCAATAAAGCAAAGCACTGAAAATGCTTAGATGGATATTCTCATCCCATAAACAAAAAGGTTTGGTCCTGGCCTTATAATTAGTTAGAGGTAGAATTACACATGCAAAAATCCATAAACCAGTGTCAAATCCCCTAAAACTTATCTATTAAGCCTAGGGAGAGGACATCAAGTACATATAAATAGCTAAAGACGTCTTGCCTAGCCACGCCCCCACGGGACTCAGCAGTGATAAAAATTAAGCAATGAACGAAAGTTTGACTAAGTCATACCTCTCAAGGGTTGGTAAATTTCGTGCCAGCCACCGCGGTCATACGATTAACCCAAATTAATTATTATACGGCGTAAAACGTGTCCATAGGGAAAAATAAATAGAATTAAAAACCAACCAATATGTGAAAATTCATCGTTGGAACTAAACTCAATAACGAAAGTAATTCTAATTAACTTAATACACGATAGCTAAGATCCAAACTGGGATTAGATACCCCACTATGCTTAGCCCTAAACCTCAACGATTAAATAACAAAATCGTTTGCCTGAGAACTACTGGCCACCGCTTAAAACTCAAAGGACTTGGCGGTACTTTATATCCATCTAGAGGAGCCTGTTCTATAATCGATAAACCCCGTTATACCTCACCACCCCTTGCTAATTCAGCCTATATACCGCCATCTTCAGCAAACCTTAAAAAGGAGTAAAAGTAAGCAAGAGAATAGCCATAAAAACGTTAGGTCAAGGTGTAGCCTATGAGGTGGGAAGTAATGGGCTACATTTTCTTAAAAAGAACATTACGATACCCTTATTGAAACATAAGGACAAAGGAGGATTTAGTAGTAAATTAAGAATAGAGAGCTTAATTGAATAGCGCAATGAAGTACGTACACACCGCCCGTCACCCTCCTCAAATTAAATGATTACAAATCCAAATTCATAATACAGTAAACAAGTTTATGAGAGGAGATAAGTCGTAACAAGGTAAGCATACTGGAAAGTGTGCTTGGAATAACCACAGCGTAGCTTAATCCCTATAAAGCATCTGGCCTACACCCAGAAGACTCCAGAAACTAATGGACGCTTTGAGCAATTATTCAGCCCTGACCTAATATAAACATAACTACCCATAATTAATAAACCAAAACATTTACTAAAAGAAGTATTGGAGAAAGAAACTTTTCACAGGCGCTATAGAGATCAGTACCGTAAGGGAAGAATAAAACATAAACTAAAGCACAAACAAGCAAAGATTAAACCTTGTACCTTTTGCATAATGAATTAACTAGAAAACATCTAGCTAAGAGAACTAAAGCTAGAAGCCCCGAAACCAAACGAGCTACCTAAAAGCAATTTTAAGAATGCACCCGTCTATGTAGCAAAATAGTGGGACGACTTCTAGGTAGAGGCGAAAAACCTAACGAGCTTGGTGATAGCTGGTTACCCAATAATGAATCTAAGTTCAACTTTAAGTTTACCAACAAGAACATAAAATCCAAATGTAAGCTTAAAATATAGCCTAAAGAGGGACAGCTCTTTAGGAATGGAAAAACCCTTAAATAGTGAATAAGTCTTATATACTAAAATCATAGTTGGCTTAAAAGCAGCCATCAATAGAGAAAGCGTTCAAGCTCAACATTAAAAACACAACAATACCAAAAATATTAAACGAATTCCTATACACAAATTGGGTCAATCTATTAATATATAGATGAGATACTGTTAGTATGAGTAACAAGAATTTTATTCTCCATGCACAAAACTATAACAACCCGGATAACCATTGTTAGTTAACAACCACAAGGTGACTACTCTACACATTAATCTACCTACCACAACATGTTAATCCAACACAGGGGTGCATAATGGAAAGATTAAAAGAAATAAAAGGAACTCGGCAAACACGAACCCCGCCTGTTTACCAAAAACATCACCTCTAGCATATCAAGTATTAGAGGCACTGCCTGCCCAGTGACTAACGTTAAACGGCCGCGGTATCCTGACCGTGCAAAGGTAGCATAATCACTTGTTCCTTAATTAGGGACTAGAATGAATGGCTTAACGAGGGTTCAACTGTCTCTTATTTCCAATCAGTGAAATTGACCTTCCCGTGAAGAGGCGGGAATACAAAAATAAGACGAGAAGACCCTATGGAGCTTTAATCATTAACTTAACTTTTAAATCTAAATACCTAATGGACCAAAAGCACAAAAACTTAAGTTAAGATTTCGGTTGGGGTGACCTCGGAGAACAAAAAAACCTCCGAACGATTTTAGCCAAGACACACAAGTCAAAGCATCTTAAATCCAATTGACCCAAAACCTTTTGATCAACGGACCAAGTTACCCTAGGGATAACAGCGCAATCCTATTCAAGAGTCCATATCGACAATTAGGGTTTATGACCTCGATGTTGGATCAGGACATCCCAATGGTGTAGAAGCTATTAATGGTTCGTTTGTTCAACGATTAAAGTCCTACGTGATCTGAGTTCAGACCGGAGTAATCCAGGTCGGTTTCTATCTATTTACGATTTCTCCCAGTACGAAAGGATAAGAGAAATGGGGCCTCCTTATAATAAGAGCCCCCAAACCAATTCATGGAATAATCTCAACATTGTAAGTTCGTAAAACAACTGCCTTAGACATAAGGCATAATTAGGGTGGCAGAGCCAGGAAATTGCGTAAGACTTAAAACCTTGTTCCCGGGGGTTCAAATCCCCTCCCTAATAGTGTATTTCTTAAATATCCTAACCCTACTAGTCCCCATTCTAATTGCCATAGCATTTCTAACATTAGTAGAACGCAAAATTCTAGGCTACATACAATTACGAAAAGGACCAAACATCGTAGGACCATATGGCATCCTACAACCATTCGCAGACGCAATAAAACTATTTATCAAAGAACCATTACGCCCCCTAGCAACCTCAACATCCCTATTTATTATTGCCCCAACATTATCCCTAACCCTAGCCTTCAGCCTATGAATCCCAATACCAATACCACACCCACTAGTAAACCTAAACCTAGGAGCATTATTCATTTTAGCCACATCAAGCCTATCAGTATACTCTATCCTATGATCAGGATGAGCCTCTAACTCAAAATATTCAATATTTGGGGCCCTACGAGCAGTAGCCCAAACAATCTCATACGAAGTAACCATAGCAATTATCCTTTTATCCGTACTTCTAATAAACGGATCATTCTCCCTTCAATCACTAATATTTACCCAAGAACCCTTATGATTAATTATCCCAACCTGACCATTAGGAATAATATGATATATTTCAACCCTAGCAGAAACAAACCGAGCCCCTTTTGACCTAACAGAAGGAGAATCAGAACTAGTATCAGGGTTCAACGTAGAATATGCCGCAGGTCCATTTGCCCTATTTTTCATAGCCGAATATACCAACATCATCCTAATGAATGCTCTATCAACAATCGTATTCTTAGGCCCATTCAACAACCCAAACAACCCAGAAATATTCACAATAAACTTTATAACTAAAACATTAATTCTTACCACCTTATTTCTATGAGTACGAGCATCATACCCCCGCTTCCGATACGATCAACTAATACACCTTCTATGAAAAAACTTTCTCCCACTAACACTAGCCCTATGCATATGACATATCTCAATCCCAATCTTCATAGCAAGCATCCCCCCATACACCTAGAAATATGTCTGATAAAAGAGTTACTTTGATAGAGTAAATAATAGAGGTTTAAATCCTCTTATTTCTAGGACAATAGGAATTGAACCTATACCTAAGAATTCAAAATTCTACGTGCTACCTAAACACCCTATCCTAAAACTAGTAAGGTCAGCTAATTAAGCTATTGGGCCCATACCCCGAAAATGTTGGTTTAAATCCTTCCCGTACTAATCAACCCAATTACACTTCTCATTATTTACTTCACAATCTTCTCAGGCCCCATAGTCACTATACTAAGCACCAACCTATTCCTCATGTGAATCGGACTTGAGATAAACCTATTAGCTATTATCCCAATAATAATAAAAAATACAAGCCCACGATCAACAGAAGCAGCAACAAAATATTTCCTAACACAAGCCACAGCTTCAATAATCTTCCTACTATCAATTATCCTAAACTACATACAACTAGGAATGTGAACCTTACAACCACAAACAAACAACCATATCATTACGCTAATATTCATTTCCCTAGCAATAAAAATAGGACTAGCACCATTCCACTCATGACTACCAGAAGTAACCCAAGGAATCCCAATTCAAACAGGCATAATTCTCCTCACATGACAAAAAATAGCCCCAATATCAATTTTATTCCAAACATACCAAATAACAAACCCAACAATCCTAATAATATCAGCCATCCTATCAGTACTAATCGGAGCATGAAATGGACTAAACCAAACACAAACACGAAAAATCATGGCCTACTCATCCATCAGCCACATAGGATGAATGATCGCCGTACTACCATTCAACCCTTCCCTTACTATACTAAATTTACTAATTTACATCAGCCTAACAGTACCAATATTTATAATCATAAAAATCAATTCATCCACCAACATCAACTCCATATCACTCATATGAAACAAAACACCAATAATACTACCAACAATCTCTATAATTTTACTATCCACAGGAGGACTACCACCACTAACAGGATTCTTACCAAAATGAATTATCATTTCCGAACTACTAAAAAACAACAACATCGTTCTAGCTACATTAATAGCAATAATAGCCCTAATTAACCTATTTTTCTACACACGTCTAATCTACTCTACCACACTAACCACATTCCCAACAAATAATAATTTCAAAATATCCCTACATCACAACAACCATAAAAATAACATTATTATGCCATCCCTAACAATCTTAGGCACCATAACCCTACCTCTATCTCCACTACTAATCACATAATAGAAGTTTAGGATAAAAAGTCCAAGAGCCTTCAAAGCCCTAAGTAAACCAAAAAGTTTAACTTCTGAATAAGGACTGCAAGACTACATCTTACATCTAATGAATGCAAATCAATCGCTTTAATTAAGCTAAATCCTCAACTAGATTGATAGGAATTAAACCTACGAACTTTTAGTTAACAGCTAAACACCCTAAACTGGCTTCAATCTACTTCTCCCGCCTATCAGAAAGGGGGCGGGAGAAGCCTTAGTAGAGTAGTTTTCTACACCTTCGAATTTGCAATTCGACATGAATATCACCTTAAGGCTTGGTAAAAAGGGGCCAACCCCTGTCTTTAGATTTACAGTCTAATGCCTAAACTCAGCCATTTTACCTATGTTCATTAATCGTTGATTATTTTCCACCAACCACAAAGACATCGGAACACTGTACCTCCTATTTGGGGCTTGAGCCGGTATAGTAGGCACAGCCTTAAGCATCCTAATTCGAGCAGAGCTAGGACAACCAGGAGCCTTACTAGGTGACGATCAGATCTACAATGTAGTTGTAACCGCCCATGCATTTGTTATAATTTTCTTTATAGTTATACCTATAATAATCGGAGGCTTCGGAAATTGATTAGTTCCTCTAATAATTGGAGCCCCAGACATAGCATTTCCACGTATAAACAATATAAGCTTCTGACTACTACCACCCTCATTTCTTCTATTACTAGCATCATCTATAGTAGAAGCGGGAGCTGGTACAGGTTGAACTGTATATCCTCCCCTAGCTGGTAACCTAGCACATGCTGGAGCATCAGTAGATCTCACCATTTTTTCTCTACATTTAGCAGGAGTCTCTTCAATCCTTGGAGCTATTAACTTCATTACAACTATTATTAATATAAAACCCCCAGCCATAACACAATATCAAACACCACTATTCGTATGATCCGTCCTTATCACAGCTGTTCTATTACTACTTTCTCTTCCAGTCCTAGCCGCAGGAATCACTATACTATTAACAGACCGTAATTTAAATACAACTTTCTTTGACCCAGCTGGAGGAGGAGACCCAATTCTATATCAACATCTATTCTGATTCTTTGGCCACCCCGAAGTCTATATCCTTATTTTACCAGGATTCGGAATTATCTCTCATATCGTAACATATTATTCAGGCAAAAAAGAACCATTTGGTTATATAGGAATGGTATGAGCTATAATATCTATTGGATTTTTAGGATTCATTGTATGAGCCCACCATATATTTACAGTAGGGTTAGACGTAGATACACGAGCCTACTTTACATCTGCTACTATAATTATTGCTATTCCAACAGGAGTAAAAGTATTTAGCTGACTAGCTACACTCCATGGAGGAAATATTAAATGATCTCCAGCAATACTATGAGCCCTAGGTTTCATTTTCTTATTTACAGTAGGGGGCCTAACTGGAATTGTATTATCAAACTCTTCTCTAGATATTGTCCTCCATGACACATACTATGTTGTAGCCCACTTCCACTATGTACTCTCTATAGGAGCTGTTTTCGCCATTATAGCAGGATTTGTCCACTGATTCCCACTATTCACAGGCTATACTATTAATGATATATGAGCTAAAACCCATTTCGCTATCATATTCGTAGGGGTAAATTTAACCTTCTTTCCACAACACTTCCTAGGACTCGCTGGAATACCACGACGATACTCCGACTACCCAGATGCCTACACTACATGAAATACAGTCTCTTCAATAGGATCTTTCATCTCATTAACAGCAGTATTAGTAATAATCTTCATGATTTGAGAAGCTTTTGCCTCTAAACGCGAAGTCCTATCAGTAGAATACTCATCAACAAATTTAGAATGATTACATGGATGTCCACCACCATACCACACATTCGAAGAGCCCACATACGTAAAAGTAAAATAAGAAAGGAAGGATTCGAACCCCCTAAAACTGGTTTCAAGCCAATCCCATAACCTCTATGTCTTTCTCAATGAGATATTAGTAAAACAATTACATAACTTTGTCAAAGTTAAATTATAGAGTTACATCTATATATCTTATATGGCTTACCCATTTCAACTAGGCTTACAAGACGCCACATCACCAATCATAGAAGAATTAACAAACTTCCATGACCACACTCTAATAATTGTTTTCCTAATTAGCTCTCTAGTACTATATATCATTACACTAATACTAACTACAAAATTAACTCATACAAGCACAATAGACGCTCAAGAGGTAGAAACAATTTGAACTATCCTTCCAGCCGTAATCTTAATCCTAATTGCCCTTCCATCCCTTCGAATTCTTTATATAATAGACGAAATTAATAATCCAGTATTAACAGTAAAAACCATAGGCCACCAATGATATTGAAGCTACGAATATACAGACTACGAAGACCTATGCTTTGACTCATACATAATCCCAACAAATGACTTAAAACCAGGAGAACTACGACTACTAGAAGTAGACAACCGAGTTGTATTACCAATAGAATTACCAATTCGCATACTAATTTCATCAGAAGACGTACTTCACTCATGAGCCGTTCCATCCCTAGGATTAAAAACAGACGCTATCCCAGGACGCCTGAATCAAGCTACAATTTCATCTAACCGACCAGGATTATTCTACGGCCAATGTTCTGAAATCTGTGGTTCAAACCATAGCTTTATACCTATTGTCCTTGAAATAGTACCACTAAAACATTTTGAAAACTGATCCGCATCAATAATTTAATTACACTATGAAGCTTAAAGCGTTAACCTTTTAAGTTAAAGTCAGAAAATAATATTTTCCATAGTGACATGCCACAATTAGATACATCTACATGATTTATCACCATTATATCTTCCACAATTACCCTGTTTGTACTTATACAATTAAAAATCTCAATACTAAATTTTCCACTAAGTCCCTCAATTAAATCAACTGAACTAATAAAAACAGACAACCCATGAGAATCAAAATGAACGAAAATCTATTCGCCTCTTTCATTACTCCCACAATAATAGGACTCCCGATTGTTATTTTTATTATTATGCTTCCATCAATTTTACTCTCTTCCTCTAAACGCCTAGTCACAAACCGTTACTTTTCATTCTTACACTGACTAGTAAAACTTATTATTAAACAAATGATACTTATTCATACACCAAAAGGGCGTACATGATCACTAATATTAGTATCCCTAATGATATTTATTGGATCCACAAACCTCCTAGGACTCTTACCACACACATTTACTCCCACAACACAACTATCAATAAACCTTGGAATAGCCATCCCACTATGAGCCGGAGCCGTAATTCTAGGATTCCGCCACAAATTAAAATCCTCATTAGCCCACTTCCTACCACAAGGAACCCCAATTTCTTTAATCCCTATACTCATCATTATCGAAACAATTAGCCTACTTATTCAACCAATAGCCCTAGCAGTACGACTCACAGCCAATATTACAGCCGGACACCTCCTTATTCACCTAATCGGAGGAGCAACACTAGTACTAATAAGCATTAGCCCACCAACTGCCTCTATCACCTTTATTATTTTAGCCCTTCTAACCATCCTAGAGTTCGCTGTTGCCCTAATCCAAGCTTACGTTTTTACACTACTAGTAAGCCTATATTTACACGACAATACATAATGACCCACCAAACCCACGCCTACCACATAGTTAATCCAAGCCCATGACCACTTACAGGAGCATTTTCCGCCCTTCTCCTCACATCAGGTCTAGTAATATGATTTCACTACAACTCATACACCCTACTAACCCTCGGACTACTAGCGAATATTCTTACTATATACCAATGATGACGAGATATCGTACGAGAAGGAACTTATCAAGGCCATCATACACCAATTGTACAAAAAGGACTCCGCTACGGAATAATCCTATTTATCGTATCAGAAGTATTCTTCTTCGCAGGATTTTTCTGAGCCTTCTATCACTCCAGCCTCGCACCAACCCACGACCTAGGAGGCTGCTGACCTCCCACAGGAATTTCCCCTCTAAACCCCCTCGAAGTCCCCCTATTAAACACATCAGTACTACTAGCATCTGGAGTCTCTATCACATGAGCCCATCACAGCCTAATAGAAGGAAAACGTAATAACATAAACCAAGCCTTACTAATTACAATTCTACTCGGAGTATACTTTACTCTTCTTCAAGCCATAGAATATTTTGAAACTCCATTCTCTATTTCAGACGGAGTCTACGGATCCACATTCTTTATAGCAACAGGATTCCACGGACTTCATGTAATCATTGGATCTACATTCCTAATAGTATGCCTACTACGACAACTCAAGTATCACTTTACATCCAAACATCACTTCGGCTTCGAAGCAGCAGCATGATATTGACATTTCGTAGACGTAGTATGACTTTTCCTATACGTATCTATTTATTGATGAGGATCCTACTTTCTTAGTATAATTAGTACAACTGACTTCCAATCAGTTAGATCTAGACATAACCTAGAAGATAGTAATTAACATACTCATAGTCTTATCAGTAAACATTGTTTTATCCACATGCCTAATCATAATTGCCTTCTGATTACCTCAGCTTAACCTCTATACTGAAAAAGCGAATCCCTATGAATGCGGTTTTGACCCTATAAGCTCAGCCCGTCTTCCATTCTCCATAAAATTTTTCCTAGTAGCAATTACCTTCCTACTATTTGATCTAGAAATTGCACTCCTACTTCCACTACCATGAGCCATTCAAATATACAACATCAACACAATAATATTGACAGCCTTCATCCTAGTCTCAGTCCTAGCTTTAGGACTAGCCTACGAATGAGTACAAAAAGGACTAGAATGAACAGAATAGATTGGTAATTAGTTTAACTAAAACAAATGATTTCGACTCATTAAATTATGATATATACATCATAATTACCAAAAATGCCATCTGTAACCTTCAATATTATATTAGCATATATCTTCTCATTTCTAGGAACCCTCGTATTTCGCTCCCACCTCATATCAACACTACTATGTTTAGAAGGTATAATACTATCACTATTTATTATAACCACAATCACCTCCCTCAACTCCCACTCAATAATAATATACCCAATTCCCATTGTAATTTTAGTGTTCGCTGCATGTGAAGCAGCTATTGGCTTAGCCTTGCTGGCAAAAGTATCAAACTCATACGGAACAGACTACGTACAAAACCTCAACCTACTACAATGCTAAAAATCATCCTTCCATCTATAATATTATTACCACTAACCTGATTATCAAACAATAAAAATATATGAATCAACGTAACTTCTTACAGCTTCATAATCAGTCTATACTCAGCCATCTTTCTATGACAAAACGACATAAACATCCTAAACTTCTCCATATTATTCTCAACCGACTCACTATCGTCCCCCCTCATTATCCTAACTACATGATTATTACCCCTAATACTCCTAGCCAGTCAAAACCACATAAAAAAAGAAACAGAGCAAAACAAAAAAACTTATATTTCAATACTGGTAATTCTACAAATCCTCCTAGTCATAACATTTTCTGCAAACGAACTAATCATATTTTATATCCTATTTGAAGCAACTTTAATTCCCACTCTTATTATCATCACTCGATGGGGTAACCAAACAGAGCGACTAAACGCAGGACTTTACTTTCTATTCTACACCTTAATTGGATCAATTCCACTACTAATCGCCCTAATCTACATCCAAAACCTAACAGGAACGCTAAACTTCCTACTATTCCCCCTCACTTTCTCACCATTAAATCAAACATGGTCTAACAATATCCTATGACTAGCATGCATAATAGCATTCTTAATTAAAATACCCATGTACGGAGTACACTTATGACTTCCCAAAGCACATGTCGAAGCCCCCATTGCAGGATCAATAATCCTAGCAGCCATCCTACTAAAACTAGGAGGCTACGGCATAATACGCATCTCAATAATTCTAGACCCTATAACCAAAACCATATCCTACCCATTCATTCTCCTATCCTTATGAGGCATGATCATAACAAGCTCTATCTGCCTTCGACAAACAGACTTAAAATCTCTAATCGCTTATTCTTCAGTAAGCCACATAGCACTAGTCATTGCGGCAATTATAATCCAAACTCCATGAAGCTTTATAGGGGCCACCGCACTAATAATTGCCCACGGCTTAACATCATCCTTACTATTTTGCCTAGCAAACACTAACTACGAACGCATTCATAGCCGAACTATAATCATAACCCGAGGACTACAAACCATTTTCCCACTCATAGCCACCTGCTGAATCCTAGCAAGCCTAGCAAACCTAGCTATTCCACCATCAATTAATCTTATTGGAGAACTAATAATTACAGTCTCCCTATTTTCCTGATCCAATCCATCAATTCTATTACTAGGAAGTAATATCCTTATTACCTCCACCTACTCAATATATATAATTATCACCACCCAACGAGGCAAACTTACAAACCACATAATTAACCTCCAACCATCACATACACGTGAACTCACACTAATAATACTACACATCACACCCTTAATTTTACTAACAATTAACCCCAAATTAATTATGGGACCAACAATATGTAAATATAGTTTATATAAAACCTCAGACTGTGAATCTGAAAATAGGAAATTAAACTCCTTATTTACCAAGAAAGAACGCAAGAACTGCTAATTCATGCTACCATGCATAAAACACATGGCTTTCTTACTTTTATAGGATAGTAGTAATCCATTGGTCTTAGGAACCAAAAACTTGGTGCAACTCCAAATAAAAGTAATAAATTTCACCACATCCTCAATTATCCTAATCTTTTTTATACTCACATCTCCCATCATACTATCACTAACCAACCATACTAAATCAATTAACTTTCCCAACTACGTAACCATATCTATCAAATATGCCTTTCTATTAAGCCTCGTACCCCTAACTATATTCTTCTCATCTAACACCGAAATGTTAATTACCAATTGACATTGAATAACCATCAACACTATAAAACTATCTATCAGCCTAAAATTTGACTTCTTTTGCATCATCTTTTTGTCAGTAGCCCTATTTGTAACATGATCAATTATAGAATTTTCATCATGATATATACACTCAGACCCCCACCTAAACCGATTCATCAAATATCTACTCATATTTCTCATTACCATAATTATTCTTACCTCAGCCAACAACTTATTCCAACTATTCATCGGATGAGAGGGAGTAGGAATCATATCATTTCTTCTAATTGGTTGATGATACGGACGAACCGACGCAAACACTGCAGCCTTACAAGCTATCTTATACAACCGCATCGGAGACATTGGATTCATCCTAGCAATAACCTGATTCTGCCTACACTCCAACTCATGAGAACTTCAACAAATCTTTATAACAAATGACTCAACAAACATCATCCCACTTTTAGGACTACTAATCGCAGCCACAGGAAAATCAGCACAATTCGGACTCCATCCTTGACTACCATCAGCCATAGAAGGACCAACCCCAGTATCAGCCCTATTACATTCCAGCACTATAGTAGTAGCAGGAATTTTCCTTATAGTACGATTCCACCCAATCACATCAAATAACAATTTTATCCTGACTATAATACTATGCTTAGGCTCAATCACAACACTATTCACAGCTATCTGCGCACTAACACAGAATGACATCAAAAAAATCGTAGCCTTCTCCACATCAAGTCAACTAGGACTGATAATAGTAACATTAGGAATTAACCAACCTTACCTAGCTTTCCTACACATCTGCACCCACGCATTCTTTAAAGCAATGCTATTTATATGCTCCGGATCAATTATCCACAGCTTAAATGACGAACAAGACATCCGAAAAATAGGTAACCTAACAAAACCCCTCCCATTCACATCATCATGTCTAATAATCGGCAGCCTAGCCCTTACAGGAATACCATTCCTTACAGGCTTCTACTCAAAAGACCTAATCATCGAAGCCGCAAACACGTGCTATACCAACGCCTGAGCCCTACTAATCACATTAATTGCCACCTCCATAACAGCCATTTACAGCATACGAATCATTTATTTCGTCTCAATAACTAAACCACGATTTCCACCAATAATTATAATCAACGAAAATAACCCAAAACTAATAAACCCTATCAAACGCTTAGCACTAGGAAGCATCATAGCAGGGTTCTTTATCTCACACAACATCCCACCCACCACTACCCAAATCATAACCATACCCTGATACCTAAAAACTACAGCCATAATCGTAACAGTCACAGGATTTATAATTGCACTAGAACTTAACAACCTAACCTCAAACCTAACATTAAATAAACCAACCCCAACCTCATCATTTTCTACATCACTAGGATATTTTCCACTCATCATTCATCGACTTATACCACTAAAAACACTATCAAAAAGCTTCAACACATCCCTACACCTAATAGACTTAATCTGACTAGAAAAAGCTATCCCTAAAACTACCGCAATCCTACAAACAATTACTTCAAAAAATTTAAGCAACCAAAAAGGCCTAATTAAACTATACTTTATATCATTCCTAATTACACTTCTGTCCATACCCATCTTACTAACCATCTAATTTATACGAACCACCTCAATAATAATTAATACACCCATCAATAAAGTTCACCCAGACACTACCATTAATCATGCAGAACAACTATACAAAGCAGCTACCCCAGCACCACCCTCCCCTATCAATCCCAATTCATCACTATCATAAACCACCCAACCACCTACATCAGTATTATACACAAGTACTGAATCTGCCAAACCATAATGATTAGAAGCATAAACCACACCAACCTCCATAAAAATACTCATCATCAAAACACCAAACACCAATCAACTTGACATTCAAGTCTCAGGAAATTCCTCAGTAGCCATAGCAGTTGTATACCCAAAAACAACTAGCATCCCCCCCAAATAAATTAAAAACACCATAACACCTAAAAACGATCCACCAAACCCTAACACCGCTAAACAACCAGAACACCCACTAATAATCAAACATAATCCCCCATAAATGGGCGAAGGCTTTAACGACACGCCTAAGCACCCCAACGCAATAAATGAACTTAAAATATAAATATACTCTGTCATAATTTCCACATAGACTCTAACTATGACCAATGACATGAAAAATCATCGTTGTAATTCAACTATAGAAACACCTAATGACAAACATCCGAAAAAAACACCCACTACTCAAAATTATCAATGATTCCTTCATCGACCTTCCAACTCCATCCAACATCTCATCTTGATGAAACTTCGGATCCTTACTTGGCATCTGCCTAATTATCCAAATCCTAACAGGACTGTTTCTAGCTATACACTACACATCAGACACAACCACAGCATTCTCATCAGTAACACATATCTGCCGAGACGTGAACTACGGCTGACTAATCCGATATATACATGCAAACGGAGCCTCCATATTCTTTATTTGCCTATTCCTCCATGTAGGACGAGGAATATACTATGGCTCATACACATTCACAGAAACATGGAACATTGGCATTGTACTCCTGTTCGCCGTAATAGCAACAGCATTCATAGGCTACGTTCTCCCATGAGGACAGATATCATTTTGAGGAGCCACAGTAATTACCAACCTCCTATCAGCTATTCCCTATATCGGAACAACACTAGTAGAGTGAATCTGAGGAGGATTCTCAGTAGACAAAGCAACCCTAACCCGATTTTTCGCATTTCACTTCATTCTACCATTCATTATCACAGCCCTAGCAGTAGTACATCTACTATTTCTACACGAAACAGGATCTAACAATCCATCAGGCCTCAACTCCGATGCAGACAAAATCCCATTTCACCCCTACTACACTATCAAAGATATCCTAGGGGCCCTTCTATTATTAACAGCTCTCATAATTTTGGTTTTATTTTTCCCAGATATTCTAGGAGACCCCGACAACTACACTCCTGCAAATCCACTCAATACTCCCGCACACATTAAACCAGAATGATATTTCCTATTTGCCTACGCTATCCTACGCTCTATTCCCAACAAACTAGGAGGAGTAATAGCCTTAGTACTCTCCATCCTAATTCTAGCCCTACTACCTCTCCTTCAAACCTCAAAACAACGAGGACTAACATTCCGACCCATCACGCAAACCCTATTCTGAATCCTAGTAGCTAATCTATTTATCCTCACATGAATCGGAGGTCAACCAGTCGAACATCCATTCGTTATAATCGGACAACTAGCATCCATCAGCTACTTCACCATTATCATTATCCTAATACCTATTGCAGGCATAATCGAAAACAACATACTAAAATTTACCCATTGCCCTGATAGTATAATCAATTACTTTGGTCTTGTAAACCAAAAATGAAGAAACAATCTTCTCAGAGCATCAAGAAGGAAGGACTAACCCCCACCATCAACACCCAAAGCTGATATTCTATCTAAACTACTTCTTGTACATAAAATTATTTAGTACATTAGTACATTTATGTATATCGTACATTAAATTATTTTCCCCTAGCATATAAGCATGTATTATAAATCAATTAATAACCAATATAAAATAAAGTTCCACATAAATTACAAACAACATGTATATTAAGCAAGAAAATAAAGTTAATGTATATTAGACATACCTGCGTTATCTTACATACACCATATAGTCATAACCCTGCTTATCCAAACGCCTATCCCCTTCCCCATTGGGTTTATTAATCTACCATCCTCCGTGAAACCAACAACCCGCCCACCTCTACACCTCTTCTCGCTCCGGGCCCATACAACTTGGGGGTGACTAAACTGAAACTTTATCAGGCATCTGGTTCTTACTTCAGGGCCATTCAATGTTTTATTGTCCATACGTTCCCCTTAAATAAGACATCTCGATGGTACGGGTCTAATCAGCCCATGATCAACATAACTGTAATCTCGCACATTTGGTATCTTTTATTTTTCGGGATGCTGTGACTCACCATAGCCGTCAAGGCATGAAGGGCAGCTTAACATGTAGCTGGACTTTTCAGTTCAAGTATCATAGATCCACATAACCCCTTCCCGCCAACAGATTAATTAATGCTTGTTAGACATACAACTCAATTACATATACACTAAACACCCTTATCAAACCCCCCCTTCCCCCCACCATAGATATTTCACTCCTTGACAAACCCCAAAAGCAAGAAATACAACCTAGGCTTCTCCACATTCTAGTAATTTTTCAAAAAAAAATTAAAATTTTGAATTAGAAAAATTTTTATACATAAACTCTACATATAATTATGACTTAGTAC